GAAGCCCTTATTTTCATAGCTGTTATTCCTTAATTCCGAATTCATTGGAAGAAAATAAGTTTCTTGAAATTTTTGAACCATGAAATTTATCCCCCTAAAAAAAAAAGATTGAAGTTGAAAAAACCACCTAATTATTCTAACCCTTTCCTTGATAGGGATTCTAACAATTCTATGCCCCCGGCCGGTAATGATTTACCTTAAATTAATTGAAATTGAATTTTTATCCTATCTACTGATAGTATACGTATAAAAAAACTTCTTTGGGTCGTTCCTAAAGCATAATCTCGAATCATATATTCATTATCGAAAGGAATCCTGATCATACCATTGAGAAATAATTCAGTAATGAAACCCTCACGAATTCATTTTATTTTTGTTCTTTCATTCCAGGTACTTCGAAGTATCAACTAATGTAGGACAGGAGGAGCAATATTAGTAGACAATTTGCCCTTATTTCTTTTTTTTTCACAAATAGGAAGGTTTCGGATACAATTCGGATATTAAACGGATTAATTACCATATATAACACAAAATTTCTCCGCCGATTCCTTCTAGTCGAGCCTCTCGGTCTGTCATTATACCTCGAGAAGTAGAAAGAATTACAATACCTATTCCGCCTAAAATTCTAGGAATTTTTTGATACTTAGAATAGATTCGTAGACCGGGCCGACTGATCCGTTTTAAATTTAAAGTATTTTGATATGGTCCTTTCCTATTTCTTCTATGTCGTAGGGTTAAAACAAAAAAGTATTTCTTGTTTTCCTGATGTTTTCTTATGTTCTCGATAAAACCTTCTCGTAAAAGTATTTTAACAATGGTTTCGTTGATCTTAGTCGATGCTATTCGAACCGTTCCTTTTCTATTCATGTCAGCATTTCGTATAGAGGTTATTATTTCAGCAATAGGGTCCCTCCCCACCGTAAATTCTCCCTTCCCCCGAATTTTGATATAATCAACATGTTTTTTTTATTTATTAGTATTAAAGGTATATGCATAAGACATAATCTAATAATCTACTTGAGACATAATCCACAATTTATCTATGTCATTTCAATAATTCCGTTTAAATAGATAATTCTATTGAAGTCTCATCTTATATTTATAATACTTCAGGAGCTAATGAAACTATTTTAGTGAAATTTAACTGTCTCAATTCCTGGGCGATTGCACCAAAAATTCGAGTTCCTTTTGGATTTCCTGCTTGATCAATTACAACTGCGGCATTGTCATCATATCGTATTATAATACCGTTGTCGCGCTTGAATTCTTTACAAGTACGTACAATTACAGCTCTGATCACTTCTGCTCTTTCCAGAGGTGTATTAGTATTAGCTATTGCTTTCTTGATCACAGCAACAATAACGTCACCGATATGAGCATACCGGCGATTACTAGCTCCTATGATTCGAATACACATCAATTCTTGGGCCCCGCTGTTATCTGCTACATTCAAATGGGTCTGAGGTTGAATCATTTTTGAATCTCTTCTTTCAATGCAACAAAGGACGAATAAAAAAAGAAATATTGTTTGTCAAAAAAAGAAAATCTACAATTGTTTTTTGATTCCTAAGACCTCTTTCTCTTGGTTTTCTATATTGCTATCCTGAACTAATGAATTGAGTTTTTATAGGCATTTTTGATGCTGCGATTAAAATAGCCTTTCTGGCTATTTTTTCGGCCACTCCGCCCATTTCATAAAGGATTCTACCAGGTTTAACGACGGCTACCCAATACTCGGGAGATCCTTTCCCCGAACCCATACGTGTTTCCGTCGATCTTACTGTAACTGGTTTGTCTGGAAATATACGTACCCATATTTTTCCACCACGGCGTACATTTCGTGTCATTGCGCGTCGGCCGGCTTCTATTTGTCTAGATGTAATCCAAGCAGGTTCAAGCGCTTGAAGAGCATATCGACCGAAACAAATACGATTACCGCTACAAGATATTCCTTTTAGTCTTCCTCTATGTTGTTTACGGAATCTGGTTCTTTTCGGGTTATAGTTGATGTCTCTTTCTCAATTCCATCTCTACTACAGAACTGGACATGAGAATTTCTTCTCATCCAGCTCCTCGCGAAAAATCACTAAAAAAATAGTTTATTAAGATTAGTTTTAATAAATAAAATGTAGTTTTAATTTAATAAATAATAAATTGAATCATGGGATTCTTTAAGATAAGATTTCATCCAATCTATTAGAAATTTGTATATTTTATTTGAATATATAGAATTCAATCTGGATTTTCTTTCTATTTATAGATAATTAATGTCTAATGTCTTGTTATAAGGAATGCTTATTTTACATTTTTTATCATATTCATTTCATATTGAATCAACAAAAAATGAGTAATCCAATAAAAGAAAACTTTCGCGGGCGAATATTTACTCTTTCAATATCTATTTGTTCAATATCTATTTGAATTGTCGGGTTATCTCATGACCTCTCAGAATTAGAATAAAAAGAAATGAATTGGTCTCCGGTTTGTTCCGCCATCCCAC